AAAATGCCATTGCCAAAAAGTGACAAGGTAAAATTTCCATTTCTTCATGAAAATAAATGTCCCTTTTGAAGCCAGAATGGATCTTTTTTGATACCTAATATAATGCATGAAAGGTTCCTTGACCAACCGCAGGTTTGCCCCCAAATCCTTAATCTTAACAAAGACGTTCACAAGACGTTCTATTTTTATATAGAAATAGATTCGTTCAAGAAAAACTCCAGAAGATGTTGATCGTAAATGAAAAGATTGGTTACGTAGAAAGACGAAAATGGATTCATATTCACATACGTGAGAATTATATAAGAATAAGAATAATCTTTTATTTTTTTTTGAAGAAGGGGAACTGGCTTTCTTTGGAATAAGAAGACTGTTCCAATTACAATATTCATTGAGAAAGACTCGTAATAAATGCAAGGAGGAAGCATCTTTTACGCAATAGCGAAGGATTTGAACCAAGATTTCCACATGAACAGGGCGAGGTATTACCATATCTAACACAAAATTAAAATGTGAAAAAGTGTCCTCGAAAAAGGGAAATATTGAATGAATTGATCGTAAATTCTGAGATTTTCCTATCTTGTTCGTTTCCCCTTCTAGACAAGATAGGAATTGTAAAGAAAATGGAATTTCGACAATAAAAGCAAACCCCTCTGATATGATTTGAGAATACAAATTCTTGTTGCGCACCCAAAATGGATTTTGGTTAGAATCATTAGGAGAAATCAGAAAATGATTCTGTTGATACAGTCGAGTAATTAACCGTTTCACAATCAGTAAACTGGATTTATTGTCATAACCCAGATTTTCCGACAAAATCAATTTACTCAAAGCACGATTATGAGCAAATGCATAAATATACTCCTGAAATATAAGTGGATATAGGAAGTCATGTTGTTGAGATCTCTCCAGCTGTAAATATCTTTGGATTTCCTCCATTTGAAATTCGATTTGAATTAAAGGTAGAAGATTGGGGGGGTTATCAAATGATACATAGTGCGATACAGTCAAAACAAGGTATTCTGTAAAAATCGATACCTCGGGGACAGATAAACTTATCAACAGATTCTCTACCCTCTCCTTTTTCCATCCATTTCATTTAATTCGTCTATGTTTATGTTATAGAATAACAAGATGGTTAGAAATCTTTTATTTTTTAAACCGAATCGCTCTTTTGATTTCGGAAAAAACTTTCTTTATCAATATACTGCTTCTTTTACACACGCATCTTCAGTCCATAATGGAGAATGTCAATAGTTAGGATTCATTAAAAAAAATAGAATCCACTCGTGGAGTGATAAGTGCTTCCCGTATCAGGCACCAATTTATTTTTAACGTCTAGTTAGATCGGGAAATTATTCAAATTAAGAACAGAAGCGGGTTGCTTTTTCTTTCTGATAATTAATTGAAGCCACAGGGCTCCTATCCATTTATTCATTCGACCCAACTTTCTTTTGTTCCGTTCCAAGAATTCGAAAAAGGTTTTATACCAATCCGATAAGAATGAAATATCCTCAGAACTCTCCATTGATACGACATGCTATTTTTTCCATTTATTCCCTTTCAGGATCAGTCGCGGTCTTCCAAAGTTTACCAAGGTTACGGACGAATTCGTCACTTCATCCAAATGTGTAAAAGATTCTAGCCGCACTTAAAAGCCGAGTACTCTACCGTTGAGTTAGCAACCCGAAAAAACAAACATAGATTAAACAAAACCTCAACAAAGGGTGTATAGATACAATCAAATTAAATTAAATTAAATTGATTTTAAACAAAGAGAAAAAAAGATATTATACAAACTAATCAAACCCTTGAGTTAACAAATCTAACAAAAAAACAGATTTGATAATGGATTCAAAACATAAAAATGAAGTGATTCGATGAAAATACAATTAGATGAAAATACAAGAAATTGTCAGATAAAATAAAAGAAAAAAAAAAGATACAGCATTGTGAAAATGGATAGAGCATCTCTTATGTTATCTAGCTTTCTTTCAATCAAAAAAACCTCTTGTATCAAAGAAAACATCATTTGAATAAGATAAAGTAACAAAACTATGGGACAAAAATAAATAGACCCGGATCGCTTATCACGATGAATTATATTTGTTCAATACACTGTTGTCAATATAAATGTTGAGAAAAGAATACATTGGAAAAGAGAAATTGCATGAAATAAAATCCTTTTTGAACTCCTTTGAATTTCAATTTAACAACGAAATACAATAATATTCAAAATTGTCTTGGATTGACACTACATATCTAATCTACATAGATAGAATAAAGTATAAATCGAAGAATAAAAAAGGAAGAATTCAAAAAAAAATATCGGATTTTTGAGTCCCTAATGCTAATGTATTTCATCAATCTAAGTGGAATAAGCAAAGTAGATTCCTTGTTCTTGCTTAGTCGAGTTCCAATGAAAACCACACAATTAAATAAAAGAAATGCGGAAATTTGATATTTATAAGATCAATCAATTTGGTCATTCTAGACCATCTAGACCATAAGATTCGACAGAAACTATGATAAATAAATATGAATACGGAAGAAAAAAAGAAAAAGGGGGGCAAGTAGAAAAAAGTTAGACAAAGTTATATACAAGTCGCTACCCCCCCTGGTATTTCTTTAATTGAATTTCATTTGATTAGGCAGAAGTTCCTTAAAAACTTCGGCTTTCTTTAAAAGATTCTGAACAGTTCCCGTGGGTTGAGCACCCCTTTCAAGGAAATATAGAATAAGAGGAACATTTAAAAAAGTTTGATTCTTCATTGGATCATAAAAGCCCACCCTTCTAAGATCTTTTCCTTCTCTTCGGGATCGAACATCAATTGCAACGATTCGATAGATGGCTCATTGGGATAGATGTAGATGAACAATACCCCCCCTAGAACCGTATAGGAAGTTTTCTCCTCGTACAGCTCGCGAAAAAATGATTTGATTCGAAGTTTTGTCTATATATGCAATTCTAATAAATTAAATGACAAATGCGCCCATAAAATAAATTAGACTATGATTTCAGTCTTTTTTTCTTCCTGAAAATGAAAAATAAACCATTCGTACTCATAACTCAAGTTGGATAACTCTCAAATAGTTCAAAGGAAAAATCTTTAGTCAATTTCATTTATTGAGTCGTCTTTACTCCCTTTTGTTTGTCTCGTTTAAACCATTTCAAATTCTATTTGGATTCTTTAGTGCGATCCAGTTATTGAGACGATTGAGACAATTAAAAGGGTGTTTCCTTGTTCTTAGATCCTTTCCTTATTTTTAATCATTGGGTTTAGACATTACTTCGGTGTTTCTTAATTCTTTCAAAATAAAATGGCAGCAACATACCCCCTTTTGATTTCTTTCGATCAAAAAATCCTATGGACAGTCGATTCCCGCGTGATACACTTTGAATCGAAAATTTTGAATCAATTTCAACAAGTTTTGCTTTTGAATTGGAAACTTGCTCGAATTGGATCCTTTCGATTCCTATATATGTTCGATATATTTACGAAGTTGTTCCTCCAATTGATTGGCATTAACCCTAGATCCTTGCCTCCGAGAAATAAATTAATACTTTCTATTCGAGCTCCAGCGTGCACTATTTACAACCGAACAAAAAACGAAGGGTTCGGGTGTAACAGAACAAACAATGTCGAGCCAAGAGCACCCTTATTCCTAGACAAATCAAAAATGGTGGATGTCAAAATCCACAACGGATCGTGTCCTTCAAGTCGCACGTTGCTTTCTACCACATCGTTTCAAACGAAGTTTTACCATAACATTCCTCTAATTTGGAACCGGTATGAAATTGATTCAATTATGGAATCATGAATAGTCACTGGTTCAGCTGTCCATAGACATCGTAATCTAGACTTTTCTTCTATATATGAATATATGATATGTGGAACTATTTTTCTGAAAAAGTCTTAGCAAGACAGCATTTTTAACATACATAAATAATATATAGATCCGAGAAAAAAATAGAAATAGAGAAACGAATAACTTTTTGAATCTGCATCTTCAAGTGACTCAATAGGATAGATTAAACGATTTCTTACTTTTTCAAAGCTTCCGCGTACAAGGAATCTTTCTAATTGAAATTGAAAAGGTTTCCTATTTCTACATCATTATTATTATTAAATGGAATTTGAAGAAAATTGGACAATAAGCATCACCTTTTATCTTCATAGGAGGATCGGTCTTTCTTTTTGAATTGACTCATCACTGATTGAATTTCAAATAGAAATTTGAAAGGGGAGGTTCTTCGTATCTATCAGATAGACTGAACAATTGTCACTGTTATAGATATTCTAGATTATCGAATATCTATAACTTAAGTTTAAATAATTTAAGGATTACAAATCTTTTTCACAAAGAACCAAAAAATTTCTTGTCATTGAAATAGAATGATACGTAACATTTATATGATTATATTATATGATTGATATGTATTTGGTTTAAATGGGGTTGAGGAATATTGACTCTTGTGAGAAAGTGAATACAAAGGGATAGGATAAATCACCCCTGCCTCAAGCCTTAAATAGATAATGGATTTCCCATTTTTCATTCGAGTCAAACACGAAATACCTAAATCAAATTAGATTCAAAGAAAAAACATCAGCTCCAAAACAGATTTCTATATAATATGGAACTTGATCATTTATTAATGAAATTCGAACAGACACAGATATTAAAATTAATATGGATTAACTCCTACCCACTCCCCTATTTCTTTCTATAGGAATAATGGAGCATAAAAAATGGACTGCGCTGGGACGGAAGGATTCGAACCTCCGAATAGCGGGACCAAAACCCGTTGCCTTACCACTTGGCCACGCCCCATTTCAATTTCTAATCGACACTAAGAAACAATAATATTGGTATTGCTTGTTTGTCAACTCGAGTTCAAATATCTATAGATCTATAGAATCGATTGGTACTAGGATTTTGATACATATAGATATAGAATTCAACTGAATTTATTGATCATTACATAGAATTCAATTAAGATATTGTATGAAAGTATGATTTCTTCTATCCTCCTTTGAGAATTGGAGGATTTTTGGTTGGGTGGATTCAAAGAAAAAGAAGGATTTTTGTCTACCTTACTTACTTTCTTTTTCCTTATATCAAAAACGCAATCAAAATGCAATTATCTCCAATAACAAAATGTCTGTTATGCTTAATATCGTTAGTTTGATCTGTATTAATTCTCCCTTTTATTCGAGTAGTTTTTTCTTCGGCAAATTGCCCGAAGCCTATGCTTTTTTGAATCCAATCGTGGATGTTATGCCAGTCATACCTTTGTTTTTTTTTCTCTTAGCTTTTGTTTGGCAAGCTGCTGTAAGTTTTCGATGAGATCCTGAATAATAATATCCTAGAAAATGTATGATTTCCTCGATAAAAAGATTCTAACAATTGAAAAAATAAGATAAGTTTTAGAGTATGAACCCTCGATTCACACGCTGAAATTCGTGTATAGTCGACAAAACCCAGGCTTACCCTCATTTTTGACCCCCTTTCCAGTGAAAGACCCTAACCCTATTAGGGTCTCCCACAATATAATATCGAATTTGGATATAAACCAAAATTTGGGTTAATGAAAAACAAATGAATTTGTGACAATGCATTTCTAGAAAAACCTCATTTCTTTAGGATATGTGGTAGAAAAATAGAAGATCTATTCTCTTTTTTTTTTTTTCAAAAAAACCATCTTGGAGATTGTGTAATGCTTACTCTGAAACTCTTCGTTTATACCGTAGTGATATTTTTTGTGTCTCTCTTTATCTTTGGATTCCTATCTAATGATCCAGGGCGAAATCCTGGACGTGAAGAATAAAATACAGGGGGTTTTCCTTGGTTTTAGTTAATTTGCAAATTTTCTTAGGATTTTATCTATTCTACACGTTTCACTAAGATTTTTAAAATTTGAAAAAAAAAAACCAAATAAATTCATCAACGGAAACGGAAAGAGAGGGATTCGAACCCTCGGTACGAATAACTCGTACAACGGATTAGCAATCCGACGCTTTAGTCCACTCAGCCATCTCTCCCAATTGAAAAAGATAATTACTACATTACACATAATGTAAAGAATCTTTCTTCTTTCTCTATTCTATTATATATATAGAGATCCATAAATCGGGAATTTCCTTTATCTAAAAGATGGGCTCGACCGCCCGAACAATCGAACTAAAAAAAATCAGCAAGACCCATTTGTGTTGATTTTGTTCGAAAGGCCCTTCTTATTCTCATGGCCCGGCCCGGTCAGTACCTAGCCGGGCTCTTTTTTTTGTTCCAACGAATTATAATGATTTATCTGATATCTGATTTGAAAACAAAAAGACTTTTGTTATTATATTATTATATGCAATTGAATATTTTATATTCAAGCAACAAAAAAAAAGAACAAAGACTATTTACATTCTTTTTCTTGTTATATTTTACCGAACTCAAAAAGAAACTATCGATTCTTCCACAATTTTCATTTTGATCTCCCCGCAAAAAAGTGCAACGTTCTCATTTTGATGATTCTTTGATGATCCTATCTTGATCATGCTCAACGATCTTGTTCGACAAAAAATCCATTTGTATACAATAATCATATTGTAGCGGGTATAGTTTAGTGGTAAAAGTGTGATTCGTTCTATTAACGGTTAATAGTTAAAGGGTCTTTCGGTTTTATTCATATTCCGACCAAAAACTTTATTTCTTAAAAAGATTTAATCCTTTACCTCTCAATGAGAAATTCGAGAAAAAAATACGAATTCTCGTGATTTGTATCCATGCGTCACTTATAAATTGAAAAGTTGGATTATGAAATTGCGAAACATAATTTTTGAATTGGACCCAAAATTCCAATTGAATAAGTATGAGTAAAGGATCCATGGCAGAAGATAGAAAGTCCATTTCGAATCGTAACTAAATCTTCCATTTTATTTCTAAAGAACTAAATTGGAGCAAAATAGCTATTCAACGACGACTTTGGTTTACTAGAGACATCGACATATTGTTTTAGCTCGGTGGAAACAAAATCCTTTTCCTTAGGATCCTCTCAAATAGAAATAGAGAACGAAGTAACTAGAAAGATTGTTAGAATCACCTTCTTCTAGAAGGATCATCTAGAAAGCGATTCATTTTGTTTGTTTGTATTCAAACAAAAAGCTGACGTAGGTGTTATGGGTATCATTTTGTTCATTTTGTTCACATCTTAGATCTATGAATTTACTCATATTCCATAAAGGAGCCGAATGAAACCAAAGTTTCATGTTCGGTTTTGAATTAGAGACGTTCAAAGCAATGAATTGAACGTCGACTATAACCCCTAGCCTTCCAAGCTAACGATGCGGGTTCGATTCCCGCTACCCGCTTATTTCCTTTTTTCTAAATATTCTATTCGAATTCTATTCTAGAATATAGAAAATCTATTTTAATTACGATTAGTGAATCATTGAATATACAATTCCAAAAATGATCTCACATATAATCCTTTTTTTTTTTCAATTCAAGAAA